GTATCTAGGGAATAGCTGCTTCAAAGCGAATTCTCCCTAGATACATCTATTCAATTCAATATCAATAAAATTATGAATTTCTTTCGAATATATGAATTGTGTTACAGATTCAAAACCTATTTGAATCCTAATTAAAAAAAGATCCAATAGATTTAAAACCTCTTTTTTGGTAAATCAATTGTGAAATGTTTTTCTAGAATGCTCAATATCTGTTTTACATCTTATAGGCGAAAATGGTCAATTTTCATAAGATCTTCTGGGCTGTTATTCAAAAGGTCCGACAATGACAATGTATAATGTATAATGTATATATATTGGACCTTTTGAGGCAATTATAGACCCTGGGAGAGAATTCGGATTGATCAATAAAAATCGATTTCAATGCTATTTTTTTTGTTGTTTCTGAGTTTATCCGATTTATCGTGAAAAGTATAAAGGGGATAAAGGAATCGTGTCTTGATTGTCCTCTAAAGGTAAGTTTTCTTCTTCCTTTTGTAAAAAGGGAATAAACAAATCAATCAAATTTCGGGAGGCTTCATGAAGCGCGTCTTTCGGAGTTAAACTCCCATTTGTCCATATTTCAAGAAAGAGTATCTCTTGTTTTTGATTCCCATTCCCATATGAATGAATACTATGATTCACATTTCGAACAGGCATGAATACAGCATCTATAGGATAACTTCCATCTTGCAAGTTATGTGGGATTTTTATAAGATAGCCACGGTTTTTCTCGATTTTTAATCCAATACACAAATTAATTGGTTCCGTCAAACTAGTTATATGTTGTGTATTGTCGACGATTTCTACATAAGGTGGTAAGATAATATCTTGAGCAGTTACATATCCAGGACCCCTGACACAAATAGACGCGTCACAAGTTCCATAGAGATTACTTCTCAATACAATTTCTTTCAAATTTATTAAAATCTCATGGATCGATTCTTGAATACCCGTTATAGTAGAATATTCATGGGGGACGTTCTCAGATTTTACACGTGTGATACATGTTCCTTCTATTTCTCCAAGCAAAGCTCTTCGCATTGCAATGCCTATTGTGTCGGCTTGGCCTTTCATAAGTGGAGACAGAATAAAGCGCCCATAATAAAGACGTTTACTGTCTGTTCTTGATTCAACACACTTCCACTGTAGTGTCCGAGTAGATACTGTTACTTTCTCTCGAACCATAGTAATATTATTTTATTTGATTGAATTATTTATTTCTCTTGTTTCTCTTGAGATTTCTTTGCTGTTCATTTCTACACACGTCTTTTTTGCGGAGGTCTACAGCCATTATGTGGCATAGGGGTTATATCCCGTACAAAAGTTAATAGTATACCACTTCGACGAATAGCTCGTAATGCTGCGTCTCTTCCGAGACCGGGACCTTTTATCATGACTTCTGCTCGTTGCATACCTTGATCTACTACTGTATGAATAGCATTTGCTGCTGCAGTTTGGGCGGCAAAGGGTGTCCCTCTTCTCGTACCCTTGAATCCACAAGTACCGGCCGAGGACCAGGAAACCACCCGACCCCGTACATCTGTAACCGTGACAATGGTATTATTGAAACTCGCTTGAACATGAATAACTCCCTTTGGGATTCTACGTGCACTCTTACGTGAACCAATCCGTGCATTCCTGCGTGAACCGGCTTTCGGTATAACTTTTGCCATATTGTATCATCTCATAAATATGAGTCAGAAATATATGGATATATCCATTTCATGTCAAAAATGATTCTTTATTTGTACATTGAGCCTTTTAGTTTTAGCAAGTCTGATTATCTTTGTCTTTGTTTATGTCTCGGGTTGGAACAAATTACTCTAATCCGCCCCCGCCTACGGATTAGTCGACATTTTTCACAAATTTTACGAATGGAAGCTCTTATTTTCATATTTGTCATTCCTTATTTTAATTCTGAATCTACTTCTTGATAGAAAATAAGTTTCTTGAAATTTTCCATCTCGAATTAAGAACCACCTAATCCTTCGAATCCTTGTTTCGGAGTCGATAAATTATACGTCCTCTGGTTGAATCATAACGACTTACTTCAATTTTGACTTTATCTCCTGGCAGTATCCGGATAAAACTACGTCGGATCTTTCCTGAAACATAACCTAGAATCAGATCTTCATTATCTAACCGAACCCTGAACATGCCATTGGGAAGCGATTCAGTAATTAAACCTTCATGAATCCATTTTTGTTCTTTCATTCCAGGTAAAACCCCCCTGAAGTATCTTTGAATGGAGAAGAAAGGATATTAGACAACTGACCCCCTTTCTTTTTTTTACAAATAGTAAGAGGTTTCGGATTCCATTTGAAATTTGAATATTAAAAGGGTTACCATATATAACACAAAATTTCTCCGCCGATTCCTTCTAGTCGAGCCTCCCGGTCTGTCATTATACCTCGAGAAGTAGAAAGAATTAGAATCCCCATCCCGCCTAAAATTCTAGGAATTCGTTGAGAGTTAGAATAGATTCGTAGACCGGGTCGACTGATTCGTTTTAAATTTAAAAGATTTCTATAGGGTCTTTTCCGATTCCTTCTATGTCGCAGAGTTAAAACAATAAAATAGTTGTTTTTTTCTCGATGTTTTCTGACGTTTTCGATAAAACCTTCTCGGAAAAGTATTTTAATAATATTTTCAGTAATATTAGTAGATGCTATGCGAACAGCTTTTTTTCTATCCATATCAGCATTTCGTATGGAGGTTATTATCTCAGCAATAGTGTCTCTACCCATGATGAACTAAAATTATAGGTGCTTTAAAATTTGATATAATCAACATGTTCTTCTTTATTTTATTATTTTATTGGTTTAGGAATAGGAATTTTTCAAGGTATATACGTGAGACACAATCTACGAATTAATCTAGTTCTTAATCTATTTCTGTAAAATACCCAAAAGATATCACGATCTCATTTTATAATATTATAATACCTCGGGAGCTAATGAAACTATTTTAGTAAAATTGAATTGTCTCAATTCCCGGGGGATTGCACCAAAAATTCGAGTTCCCTTTGGATTTCCTTCTTGATCAATCACAACTGCAGCATTGTCATCATATTGTATTATCATACCGCTGTCACGTTTAAGTTCTTTACGGATACGAACAATTACAGCTCTGACTACTTCTGATTTTTCTAGCAGCATATTTGGTACTGCTTCTTTGATTACAGCAACAATAACGTCACCAATATGAGCATATCGACGATTACTAGCTCCTATGATTTGAATACACATCAATTCTCGAGCCCCGCTGTTATCCGCTACATTTAAATGAGTCTGAGTTTGAATCATATCAATTTTTTAGTCTATTCTTCTAATGCAAAAGATGAAGAAAATAAAAGAGAAATTGTTTGTCCAAAAGAAGAAGAAGAAAGCGAGGTTTTGTTTCATTCCCAAACCCGATTCCTGTTGGTTCTACATTTTTAACCCGAAATAATAAATTGAGTTCGTATAGGCATTTTGGATGCTGCTATTAAAATAGCTCTTCTAGCGATATTCTCGGTTATTCCCCCCATTTCATATAGTATTCGTCCCGGTTTAACAACAGCTACCCAATATTCAGGGGATCCTTTCCCCGAACCCATACGTGTTTCAGCGGGTCTTACTGTAACTGGTTTGTCTGGAAATATACAGACCCATATCTTTCCACCACGGCGTGCATTTCGTGTCATTGCTCGTCGACCCGCTTCGATTTGTCTAGATGTGATCCAAGCGGGTTCAAGTGCCTGAAGAGCATATTTACCGAAACTAATATGATTACCCCGATAAGATACTCCCTTCATCCTTCCTCTATGTTGTTTACGAAATCTAGTTCTTTTGGGGTTATAGTTGATGGTTGTTTCGTAATTCCATCTCTATTACAGAACTGGACATGAGAGTTTCTTCTCCTCCAGCTCCTCGCGAATACAAAAGTAATTTCTATTAGTTTGAATAGAGAATAGATATTCGAACATTTTTATAAAAAATTTTATAAATAATAGTTTTTTCTAACGTTCTAATAAATCTTTACTTTATTTTGTCCTTTATCCAAGTTTACCAAGTCAAAAAAAGAAAACTTTCACGGGCGAATATTTACTCTTGCAATCTCTATTTCAGTGGTAGCACTTGTTTGTGACTTCTCAGAATAGATGAATGGATTTCTGGTTCATTTCGCCATCCCTACTAGTGAATGAGTAAGATTCGTTTGTTCAATAAAATCTTTTGCATTCACAGGTCCCATCGTTCCCACCGCTTCATATTTAATGATTAGGTCAGAATTTGACAACGGAGCTCATAATACAATTTATTCTTGAGTCAACCCTCTTAGTCTTTTTTGGCTCGAAGCTCTTTATTCTTTTTTCTTTTCTTCACTCTTCATCTTTTCTTCACTCTTCACATTCTATATTTTATATTTTATATATCTACAATCTATATATTTCTATATATTTATATTCTATATTATTATATTATATTTATTATATTATTATATTATGATTATGGATTATTATGATTATGGATGAATCAATATGAATCAATTAGTATTGATGCTTTATTACACTGTCTTTTATGTATAGACCTTACATAATTGGAATTCTATATCATAGATATTCTTTTTCTCTCTTTCTCTCATCCTTCCATTTATCCACACCTTTGTATTTTGAATAAACTTAGAATTCAAGTTTATTCAAAAAAATCTCAGTTGCTACTAAGATATGATAAATTGGTCATATTTGGTCATATCTTGACTGGTTCTTTAGATCCAGATAATACGAAGTGATGAATTGATTTTTATACTACCGGGCTGGTCTTTTTTTAATCCTAACCCTAAAAAAATTAACGAGTCGCACACTAAGCATAGCAATTATATCACAAAGTAAATCAACTTTTTATTCAACCCCATATAATTCTAATTCAGTTTGATTGGCTAGAAAAAGAATGAACGGGTTTCCCCTTTATTTGTTCAATCAATGTATAGAAGGGAAAAACAATTAAAGTATTCTTAGCCCT